CTAACGATCGGCTCATGTTTGAGGATGATGAATCACTTCGTGTCGACCTGTTGCCAATAAACTTTCCGGCCTCATATGAGAATGGAAAACTGGAGCATTTTCTGCATCGGTGGATGAAGAATCGCGAACATAAGAATTTCTGGTTGACCATGTTCCCAGAAAAAAGATACTTTCAAGAAACGACGAACACGACTGAAGTGGCTATACATACAAATCCATTTACGGATCTATATGCTTCGATTGGAACTTCCAGTTCCAGAACAGGTGGCTGGTATACTACCATAATGAAACTGCCTTTTATTTTTTTTATTCGGATCGGATTTATGTTGGCTTCGTTGGGAGGATCGCGTAGTTTGTTACGTCAGCTCCAAAAGGATAAGTTGCCTTGGAATCGATAAAGTTACGTGGAGTTCATAATTGCATAAAAGGAGTCAAAGTAAAGTAGTGGCTGCGGCGCGTTGAGGCACTTCTTCGACGGTTCCCGTACGCCCGGCCTGCCGGCCCGCTCTGAAGAATTCATGGGTCGGCAGGCGGGCGAGACAGAATGGGCGGGCACTACTAACCAAGCCAAGCCCAGTTCCCGCCGATAGGCGCAGGTAGCTTGCTTCCATGCCTTATATGATAGTTGTGGCCATGGCCCGAAGGAGCCTTAAGCACTTGTACAATGCTTCAAGTCAAGGCTCCCTCCCACTCGTTGCCCAGAGCCTTGACTTTCCATGTTTTTAGTCAAATGCGCGCTAGCGCGCTACAACTAGCACTTTTTTCTCTGATAGGCTCGCTTCTTCAAGCTCCGCCCCTTCTTGAAAAAAAAAAGCGCTAACGCGCCTTTACTTTTTTATATTATATAATACCTTCTTTCTACTTCTTTCTCAAAGTAAAGCAAGCAACCTTTCGCCTTTCTTTTTTTGAGGAGATATAAAAAGAAGCAACCTTACTAAGCAAACGTAGGCTTGGGCTCGAAAGCAAGAAGCAACGGCTTTCGCGCTTGTTGGAGCTATTAAGCATCTTAGACTATTCCATTCCATTTTTCAGCTGGACAGAAAAGTGGAAACTTTCCGCGGGATCCTCTTTCTGCGGGATGCTCTTTTGCGCTACGATGGAGTTTTTTACTCTTTAAGTGCGCCACTCCTTCTTTTGTCCTGTATCTGTAGCTGCTTTTCCCGCACCCCCTATCTCTTAAAGGCTCTGCGCTCCCGCATTCTGATTGATCCTGTGCAATGTTGTAATCCTGCTGTTCCTTTATCCCCCGCTCCGCAGCTGCTGGAGACTTAGTCATATTTTTAGCCTTTTGCGGTACTGATTGATGTTATGGGGGATTACTTGGGTTGGCCGGACTGTTTGTTTGCGAAGGCCGAAGGACTGAAAAATGAGGTTTTTGGTGTTATTGGACAGAATTGGTGCCGTTTTCCCACGCCTCATTTTCCATAATATGATTATGAGCTGCAGAACGCTTGAAGCTGGAATTTGAGCATTGAATTTGGAACACAGGCCAAACTACGCTCCTAGGCTCCCTTCTTCGAGGTTTATTCCCCCAGATCAAATGACAAGGAGCCAAAAGCGAAGATGGCAGCGGAGGAATCTGATGGCTAGGCGAATGGGGGGTTGAATACTCCGAGTCAACAAGGTTGGTTGGAAAGCCTCAGAAGAGCCGTGATAAAGAACAGTCTCGGAATAAGGAGCCCGAAGGGAAAGAAAAGCGGGATATGGAGAAAATCCTCCTCCCCCAAAATGTACCAAACTCAACATAGATGGATCAGCTGCTATGGGAGAGAGTGCAGGTGGTGGTATCCTGAGAAAGAGTTAAGGTAAAAAAATTTTTTTTCCTTCTCTTCATTCTATCACAATGGTACTAACATGATGGCTGAGACTAGAGCTCTCAGAGATGGGTTCAAACTATGTTCTGATAAGGGCATCCAAGTGAATGACATCGAATCTGATTCCAAAGTTATGGTGGACTCCATCCTTGGTCTTATATCCACCCCTTGACATGTGCTTTACTTGATCAGAGAATGCATCAGCTTATTGTCTTCTGGCATGATGGTTTCTCACATCTATAGACAAGGCAACTCAATTGCAGACAGACTGGCTTCTCATGCTTACTCTCACAGGTCTGATTGCATCGTTGAAGCTGCTTCTTCTCTCTTGCAAACAAGCCTACTACAATGACAAGGAAGGCCTTTACTCTTATTCCTGTTCCCGGAATGCTTTCTTTCATCAAAGCCACGTAAGAAATAGAAAACGTACAACTCGTACAACTAAAGGCTTGTCAATTCTTGGTGTAATACTCACTCGAAAATGATGGGTGTCAGAATTTCTCACTTTTCAGGCAGTCTCATCCGTGTAAGAATTAGGAATTCCTCTTCCAACTCGTCCCAGAATGGGCGTTATGGCAAAGAACAAGAAGAAAACAAAAGGGGAAATTTGTCCAATAGTCACAAATGGTGCCTCCACAGGTTGACATCCAATCCAACCTAGTAGTAAGCGATCCGCCAAAAGCAACCAAAATATTCCTTGGTGAATCGGGCGAAAACTTGAACTACGTACATACATACTTTTAAAAAAAGGTAAAGCCAACAGACATATAAAAAATGGTGCTATTGCGGCTACACCTCCCGCTTTGTCAGGTATACTACGAAGAATGGCATGGATCGGTAGGAAATACCATTCCGGTACAATATGAGGCGGGGTGGGCATCGGATTAGCAGGTATATAATTGTCGGGATGCCCCAAAACATTAGGAGCATAAAAAAGAAAAATGGAAGAAAAGATAGCAAAAGCTACCCAACCTACTAGATCCTTTACATAAAAATAAGGGTAAGAAGCAATTTTATCCATCTCTGAATGTACACCCAATGGATTATTTGATCCATATTGATGCAATGCGGCCAGATGAAGAAGACTGGCGCCTACTAAAAGAAAGGGGAGTAAATGATGAAGACTAAAAAAACGATTTAAGGTGGCATTGTCCACGGAGAAACCACCCCAAAGCCAAGTCACTATGGTATCTCCTACTACAGGTATGGCGCTAGCTAAGCTTGTAATTACTGTAGCCCCCCAAAAGCTCATCTGACCCCAAGGTGGTACGTATCCTATAAAAGCTGTCACAATCATTAATAGTAAGATTACAACTCCGAGACACCGAACAAATTCCCTAGGACTGCTATAACTCGCATGATATAGACCACGAAAAAGATGAAGGTGAACCACAATGAGAAACATACTTGCCCCATTAGCATGCATATAACGGAGCAACCAGCCCCCTTCAACATCTCTCATAATGTGTTCTACGCTGTTGAAAGCTAGATCCACATGAGGTGTGTAATGCATAGCTAAAAAAACGCCAGTCACTATCTGAATGACTAAACAAATACCAGCTAACGGACCGAACCCCCACCAATAACTAAGATTGCTCGGGGTTGGATAATCTATCAAATGCTGATTAAGTGTGGAGAATATAGGTTGTTTAAGAATAGAGAATCGTTGGTTCCTTATAGTCATTTATTTGTCTTTTTTAGAAAGAGAACTCTGGTCCCCTCACCTTTTAGCGTTCTGGGGCCTTTATATAATAGAAAAAAAAGATATAAAAATCTTTAAAGTACCCTTAGAGTAGGGCGAAAGAAAGTCAATATGAGATTTGCGTTGGTTTTCCAACGAAACAGTGAAAGATGCTGTTTTATCCATGGAGGGAGGGAGTGGATGGGGTCGCATCCGGGTATACGCCGAATTGCCTACATATCTTCTTCAAAAGAATCAGACCATTGTAGTTCAGTTAAAAAGACGTTTTAAAAAGCAATCAAAGATAAGATCGAAGAGAATGAGTCACAAGATGAAATGAAAATGAGTTATCCTTCCAAACAGACTAGAAGACATAGTTGATTAGATCAAGAAACTGAAAAATTTCTTGGCATAACCAACTATTTTCCCGATGTAACATGACATCATAATAATAGTGAGTTATAAAGCCCGGAGTGTCAATTCGATTGTCCGAAATAACAGCCCGAACAAGGTCGGGCATCGTCCATTCGGGAGGTAATTGCCTCCCGCTTCTCTCAATCCACTTGAGAAACTCAAGAGAGATTCTCTCAAATAACCGCTCTAACTCAGGTGGAGCGCTTTCCGCATCTGACCTAGTTGAAGAGGTACTTGACAGACTATATATAGAAAGACTATCCGATAGCATAAAATACATATCACTGGACGTTGGATGTCCATAGAGAACCAAAGATTGTTCATTCATGATGACTCCTTCATTCTTTGACTGCTCTGCTCCCCCAAAAAAATGGAGAGACTTGTTCTTGCTCTTCCAATTCAGGAAGACTGATTTCGCCGGTTGGTCCAACCAAGAAAGACATGGGAATTTTGGGCGTCAGATTCTTCTTCTTCTCTTACTTACGATATTTCGAGTTGGATGAACAGATCGCTCCTAAAAGCAGCCGTGTGATCTTATATACGATACCACCAGACGCGCCCCAGCTTCAAGCGAGCTCACCCTATGGACCTTGCTGAACTAGATTCCCTGCTAGCGAGAGCGGCTTAGAAAGATAAAGGAGCACAAACAAGGGTTGTTTGAAAATGAACAGATAAGCTAACGCACTACTGATTTTCTGCCTACTTGCAATGCAACTACTCCTGAGAAAGACTCAAACTGAACTAGTTGAAGCTAAGGGCCTGCCTTCCCAGCTACTGAGGTAAGGGGCAAAGGATCCACTTGATTCATCACTTTATTCATAACCATTAGATAGAGAGAGAATCCCACCCGGCCTAGCTATAGCTATCGTAATGCGTCTCGATGCCAAAGCCGATCCTTCAACCAGTACTGCTTCTCATGATTCTCAGTTGAGGGTGGGTTGACCCGGGCCCGGACGAACCTTCCAACAAGCAGAATAGAAGGTGACCACAAAGCCATCTCTGTGGGAGGCTGCTACCCATAAGGCCATACCCGGCATGGGAAAGAAAAGCGGCGGACAACCGACTGAACTGGGGAGCCTAAACGGCATTGAGGATGAGTCCACCGGTCGGCAAACGGCTTCTATCTACAGGTGCTTTCATTATGGATCGGTCGACTTGTCACGATTGATTGCTCACACACAATTAGGTTAGGCAGGCTTGGGGAGGTGATCTGAATCGCTATCGATACGATGCGGGGCTTATTTGCTGACCGTAACGAACCCCCTAAAAAGAGCGGGGAGACCTTTGACCTGGGCTGGGGAGGTATTGGGGTCGCTTTGCTTTAGAACTTTAGTTCGTAACAAGGCTCGAAGACCTCCGGCTGGATTTGAAATGGATCAGGTAGGGCATCCTAAAACGGCGTGGGTGGGATTAGCAGTTTGATCTATTTCCTTCAATGGTAGGAAATCCGCATCCGCGGGGGTATATGGGGGGAAGCCAGTCTGCAGTAACTCTACTTGCTCCTTTGGATCACTAAGGAAAATCTTTACTCACACATACCGCAGTGTATTCTTGTCAACTCACATAGTCGCACCTACCAGCACAACAAGACGACTACCCCCTGCACGCCACTAAACGGCGCTATTTAACGCTTTGGTTCGCCCAATACAAGAACTACAGCCCAAGCTTAAGGCTAAAGCCGTGGACTACGCCCCCGTGAGAGCCCTCTATTTGACTAACGTACTCCTTTTCCCCCCATACCTTCACTGGGAATGATTGACCTTCGGATTCAAATAATAGCGCATCGCATAATGTAAGTACTCCTTCCCATTTCTTCTTTTATGATTTTATCTACTTGAAATGCTTACAGCTAAGTGCGGAGAAGATACCCAGGGGACCAAACGAAACGGCACTGAAGGGTCTTCAATTAAAGCTTCGCCAGTACTGAAAGACGACTAAAGATTTATAAAGCAGACTTAAGGATAATACCCCACCTTACCAGATTTGTAAAAAAAGGAAAGGCTCGAAAGACCTACTTGACAAGTTTCCTTATGGGTGAGTTCTACGGTGGTTTAAGTCGAGTGTAGCGAAGGGAATGGAATGAACTGCAGGAGGCTGAAAAGCCGTAGTGCGCTAGCGCTAGCGAGTTAGCGCAACAACTTACTGTCTTGTTTTCTTCGCTGCTTCTTTTTTTTTTTTTACAAAAGATTAAACGAAAGCGGTTGCTAATGCTTGTAGCTTGCTTCTGTCCTTAGTCAATTTTGGACTGAAGCTGTTCTGACTGCCGTATCTTTTTTGAACCGAATACCTTCCTCTGTCATCTCTGGTCTGTCTCTTTTTGAGAGAAGATTTTATACCACGCCTGACTATGAAGAGCTTCGAGTCTATCGGGAGAGGATGTGGTGGTAACCCCCTCAGCTTCGTCTAGAGCCGGGCGTCCAGCCGTGTAGGAAGACTCACCCTAGCCACTATAGCGACCCCACCCCCAACTCTAGCTGAGAAGCACCCTCCATCCACTTCCCCTTTTCCGTGTGCCCAAAAGCCCGCCCGCCCGGTTTATGAGCCCATTTCCGATTCCCTTACCCAATCTCATGAGAAGCAAGCCCAGCAGGCCCTACCTTAAAATGTCCCCAGACAGCCAGCCCTCACCAGGCTGCTAGCATTGCTAAATGCTCCGCCACGAAGCAAGCTCTCCCGAATACGACAGATGCGGAAGTGGGGAAGCCGGAAGTGGCTAAAGAAGTCGGAGGAAGAAAGTAGTTGGACAACTGTATACACGAGGGTACATTAGTCTTCTGGGAATTGGCAACATTGACAGAAAGGGGAAAGGGTAGGAATACACTTTTTTAGGTGTAGCTATACTAAAGTAGTTGGCCTAACCTTCGGTTCCCGTAACCAAGTTTTTCTTTCTCATTCCTTATGTACTTTTTCTTACTTCATCCATACTTTTTTACTTTTTCTGAAGTGTGGGGCAAACGGCGCCCTCTACTTCTACTTCTAACTAAAGGCGAAGAGCCGGCATTGCAAGCAAATAGAGAGCCTCCGCCCGTTTGATCGGTTGCGAGCCGGAAAGCGTACCGGCAGTTTGAGTCGCGAAAGGACCGCTTGCTTAACTTCATTTTTCTATAGAATAAAATAAGAAAGATAATATATCTAATTTAATTCTATATCTATCTATAAACAAAAAAGATATATATAATCTTTTTCTTTTTCCAATTGTTCATTCCTGGGGAGAGGAAGAAGCAGATAGAGCAAAGGCCTCCTCTTTCCGTTCGCTCTTCCCGAAGTGAGCGAATTGCATGTAGAGATCCGTAGGGGCTTATAGTTTAATTGGTTGAAACGTACCGCTCATAACGGTGATATTGTAGGTTCGAGCCCTACTAAGCCTACCACCCCCTGCTCTTCTCTTTCAGCCCTTGCTGGTGAAAGTCTTAGAATGAATGTTGGCCTAGATAGAGGAAGAAAAACTAGCTCGACCGGAAGGGAGAGGATAGGCGAATCAGTAACTGAAATGAAAGCTGGAGTAAGACAGTCAGTTGGAGAGCTAGGATGAAGAAGTAGGAAGGGATATTCGAAAGGCAGAAGGGTAAGAGCTAGAAGGCTGTCTTTGAGGATAGGATGGTCGGACAAGGAATCCAACCTCTTTCTATAGATAAGATAAGTCTGTAACTTCAGGTCGAATCACTAGAAGGTATACTATTCTGAGGGTAGGCATTCGCCGTCCCTCAATCGCTTACTGATATGCTTTATCTCATCTAGCAGCACTCTAAGACCCTCTTTCCACCCTACTGGCTTTAGGTAAGGGTCTCAGATCGTATGCTTTCTAGCCTGCCTCTTTCTTGAGCTGGCCATGGAATAAAAAGTAGATCTCTATCTGATCTGTGAAGTGAAAGACTAGTCCTGATCTTATTGAATTAATTCCATCTAAGAAGTAGAAGTAGGTTCGCTGAAGCCCATCTATTCAATAAGATCAGTTAAGCAGGTTGTTAGGGCCACTCGACTTATAAGTAGTAGTATCACTTTGCTCCTATATGAGCATCCACTTTTTCAAACAATTGAGCCTTCATCATGGGAATAAATAGGATAACAGGATTCCAGCTGTAGTTTATTGGCCGTTAGGTCGGTAAAACTGTCCATGTAGCTAAAGTAAAGCCAATTGTTCGAGTTCGCGTTCTCGTTCAGGACAGGACAGGACCTCTTGCTTAGGGCTTTGGAAGCAAGCAACCAACCCGGCAGAAGTCGATCGGAAGTTTACTATTTGACAAAGGGGCGCGTTAGCGGCATAAGAGTAAGTAAACAGATCAGGTGTAGCGATAGGGCGGTTTACAATTCTATTCAAACAGGCTATTGCGCCTAAGTAAATCCCTAGCCTAGGGCTTTGCCATACCAGTGAGTCTGAGGCGCTGCTCTCGACCAAAGTCGCACGTGATGCTAAGTAAGGATGAACCCCCCTACCACTGTTAAATAGCGCCCTCTTCTCTTACTATAGTAAGCTGGCGGGCTTCTCCCAAGAGAATGCCTTCACTCCACTCCGCCTTCAGACGCCTATGGAGAACTAAGGTACCTTTAGGAGCCGAAGGCAGGGGGGACTCGAAAACAACAAACGCCACTATTTAACTTAACTGTTTAGGCGAAACTCCACGCACAACTCGCATTGAAGACGCTCCACTCGTTCGTAAGCACAATGGACTCGCTGTGAGTATGGAAGAAGGATAGGGTCAGCAGGCCGTTCTATCTCTTGTATTCATCTTCTTGTTGTACTCTTTCTGAAGTGTGGGGCGAACGGCGACCTCCGTTTGCAGGAAGGAAAGCGGCAACCGCCCTCAAGTAAAGACTTTTTCGAAGGTGGAGCCTTACTCTATTCCTTCGCCCGTGAGACATCTACTTAGTTGTACATCGGTACTGGGATATTGAATGAAAGTCAATCTCAGTGAATTCCGTACCAAGCAGTCCAACCAAAACCTAACAGTATATCAGATCTATCCTATACAGGTAGTCCAACACAAGCAATCGATACTACGCCTTCGACCTTTGAGAAGTTACTTTGTGAAATAGGATTTATCTCTTGTACAATTTCTTCATTTTAGATAGCTAGAGCTAAGCCTGTCCTAAGAATGAGTCGGGTAGGACCTTTCAGTCAAGTGCCTTGCCTTCCTTGCCTATTCATTTAGTCCAACAATTGAAATACCTATTCGCATTCCTTCCCAGTCTACTTCGAAAGTTACTTTGTTCAGTCGATAGATGCAATGCTGCGATGGATAAATATCATATGCTCTCCAACTTGAAAGACCTTCTCTTCCCCCTCTTGGAAACAGGCTAGCGATGAGGAGAAAAGTCGCCCAATGTATGGTCCTAATTTCAACACGCCACCTACACGACTCACTACATAGGTTTAAGGAAAGCAGTATACTCATGACCAGGCACAGCAGAATAAAGGCCTAACTCTCAAAGTAGTGATGTTCCCCCAAGGGTTCGGTATCATAATAGAGTAGTATGCCGGAACTCTTTCTCTTAAGGTGCGGAGCGAACTGTCGGACTAGGAGCAGCGATTTCTTTTGTTGAAGAAGAAGTTCTTCCTCTAAATAGATGGCGAGAATCTGTTCTTGGTGGTAGGGCATGTTTAAGCTTTTAGTAGGCATAGAGTAGAAGAAACTGATCGATCGAGATAATTTCCACCAGATGCCAGAAAGAGGAAGACAGAAGCAAGAGTCCCCCCAGGGGCGAAATGTGAGTTCATCGCCGGATTCGGAGTAGTTCAAATCAAAGAGTTCCAGATATGCGGATTAAGCGAGAGCGAGTTTGTTTGAGTCTTTCTTGGTTCTTGAAGCGTGAAATGCGTGTGTGAGCATTGTTTTGCCGTCTTTCTCTGAACATGCCGTGGAATAACTCCTACGCTGCTGCCTTGACTAAGCTGCTTGCCCGAAGCTCTGTTCCTATCACGCAAGAAAGAGACATCTTTAACTGAAATGAATATCTTTCGGTCTCAATTTATGTTTTTCAATCTGTGGTCGGAAATTCTATCTCTTTTTACATGTCACTGAGCGATCTCCCTCGTATGGCAATGCTAAAGCAAAAAAGGTACAGCAGCGTCTCGCAGAAATGAATTGACTAGATCAATATGGAATTGCACGATCCCGAGTTCTTTCCTTGTCCACTACCTCTGATGAACGAAAGGGATCGGACAAAGGCAAGATATCTGAGTATAGAAAGAGAAGACCGACCTTAGCCTATTAAGGCAAGATCTCAGCCGAACGAACTTAACCACGTACTCGAGCTTTCTATCTCTTTCTTAATCTTCAGTAAGAGTAAGTTGATGAGAAGCCTCCGAAAAAAAGGTGCTTTCGCAAAAGCCTAAGCCAGTCCCCGGATGGTGTAAGTCCTTCTCTTACTGTTGAAGAAAGCGAGAACGGAGAGTACTAAACAAATAGAAGACTCCCACTTGTGGCTAATAGTCTATATTGTGGGGCACTCTTCAGGTTCTGAAGAAAGTGCATTCCCAGGCTAAGGAAAGGTAGTGCAGGATCGGATGACTTTCCAAGAGAGCCCTACGGCAGTGGAATCGGCCGATAAAAGAAACCTTCGCGCCTCCTTGAGAATAACAAGTAGCATAGAGAAGGAGTACGAAGCAGTTGTTACGACAGCCAGTAAAGGAAGGATTTCGTCCCACATAGAGCGAACTCTACTAATGTCTCTTACTTATTCCTCCCCCTGGCCGAGGGTAAAATAAGGGTCAGCTTTTAAGGGTAATAGACCGACCAGCCGGACGAGGACAGTGTTTTCGGGAACCAAGTGGCGCCTTAATTGTACCAATGAGCGTCCTCAGCACTTTGGCTTCAAAAGTTTCGCTACGCACCTCAGTCCTTACTCGAAAGAGTAAGCAAACGTTACGCCCCTTTGAAGATGGCCCATCCCATAGGGGTTCCCTACTTCGCCCGTTGTAACTCTTCTTTTGCTGCCCAAGGATCGGCCTTGGAGAGCCTTTTTGGTGCATCTAAGACTGATAAGAGTGATGTGAAAGAATGGCACAGTCATTTCTCTTCTCGCTTTCTTTCCCGCACGGGGATTCGCCCAATAGATCTTATCGCTAACCTTGCCATCGAGAGTGAAACTTTATCTAACTCTTTCAGACCCTTAGTGGAAAGCAGCAAGGACAGCTACAGGTAATTTATTAAGGAAGCAAGAACCCTTAGGCAACGATAAGCGTATACTTCCATTCTATATGGGTGCAGTGTGATCGAGTTCTTTCCTTCCATGTTGGCACACTATATACGTTGATGTCCATAGCACAACTTTCAGCTCCCTTTCTCTCAGCCTATCCAAATAAATATCCTTATCAGACAAGGTTACTCCGGCACCTCACATCTCAAAGAGGTCATTTCTTATATTGACAGCAAGCTTTGTCTCATCTTCATGAGCAGCCACCAAAATAAGACTTTGCTCCAAAGCAGTCACTGAAAGACTCTTCCCCCAAATCACCAATATACTCAACAAGGGGAAGTTTAAGGTCTAATGGGCCCTGTGATGCTTAAGGTTGGGCCCATCATACTCTTTAAACATATATATGTTTTCCGCGCTTGTTGAGCGGTCAAACTATTTGTAACTGAAGTTCCTTCCTAATAACTTAAGAGCAGAATCCAAGGAATTCCTTCTTCATCGCGAAATAGGAAAGGGGAGGAAAGTCCTAAACCTTGTAGCTAATGGGCACTTGTTGTATGTCTGGAAGCTCGCGAGTGGAGCTAGTGGAGCGATGCGCATGGAGCGGGCAATCTTATTCTTGGAGGGACGAGGCGATCCCTTTCAGTTTTCAGATAGAAATAGCAAGCGCAGATAAGGAAGATAGCAGGCATAAAACTAACCATCGATTTACTGGTCTAAGGAAGACAAGACTAAGCGTTAGGACTTTCCTATTCGTTACAATGGGTGTCCCCTTAGTCAAGCAGGAAAGTAATTAATCCCTCCGCTCCTCTGCCAGTGGGGTGATAAGTTTAGCCTATCTGGATCCCAATAGCAAGGTCAACCATGTTCTATTCTTTGGATTGCTGATGTCGATGGCAAAGAAATTCCAATCAAGGGTGTCTAGCCTTATCGGATTCTGCCTTTAAACCTCATTTAATAAGATTTATTTATTTCCAAAGATGCTAACAAGCCATTGCTCTATACTTCTATTGTATGGGTTAATTAAACCCTTCTTTTTTCTCTCGTGTGAGGGCTTTATATCTGCTGTTAAATGACTTTACAGAGTTCTAAGGGCGGATTCAAGCCGTATTAGGATTAGCTGTCTTAGGGGCATGCCCGAGTGGAGACACTAGCTTACTTGACTAGGCTTGAACTCTCATTCCGTCACTTTTCCTTCGACTAGGATTTCACCTTTCCTCTTCTTACGTCACTACTTCTTGTTCACTTTTGCTGCTATATGGGACTAGGACTTATCTTTCTCTTTGTCGAAAGATTACCTCTCCTGAGAGTATTATAAATCTTTAAGGAAAGGGTACGGGACAAGTGGAGCTTCAGCTTCAACCAAGAACTGGCGGGAAAAGGATATCTGATGAGACAAGGAGCTTTAGCAGGTAGACAATTTAGTCTGACGTCATCAGGTACTTGGCCTGCTCCGC